AGAAACCATAAGATCCTCTGAAAAGAATTACAAGACACGACTCTAAGATATTCTATTTTTCCATAAAAATGTGTTCGCTCAAGAAAGACTCCAGAAGATATTGATCGTAAATAAGAAGACTGTTTACGAAGAAAAAGGAATATATATTCGCATTCATATACATAAAAATTATATAGGAACCAAAAAAATCTTTTCTTTCTTTTTGAAAAGACGTAAATGGATTTTTTTGAAGTAATGAGACTATTCAAATTATGATATTCGTGGAAAATCAATCGCAATAGATGCAAAGAAGGAACATCTTTGATCCAGCATTGAAGGATTTGAACCAAGATTTCCAGATGGATGGGATAGGGTATTAGTAGATCCGACACATAATTTAAATGTGATAATTTATCCTCTAAAAAGGGAAATATTGAATGAATAGATCGTAAATTCTGAAATTTTGGTATTCTTTTTTCTTCAAGGGAGGATACTAATCGCGACGAGAATGAAATTTCCAAAATGACTCCAAAACCTTCTGATACCATTTGAGAATAAAAATGATAAGAAAAAGAATTTTTGTGCAGCAAAAATCCATTTTGGTTAGAATCATTCACCGAAGAAATCAAATATTCCTGTTGATACATTCGAGTAATTAAACGTTTCACAAGTACCAAACTAGATTTATTGTCATAACCGATAATTTCCATAGGTTCATAAAAAATCAAACTATTGAAACTATGATAATGAGCAAGTGAGTAAATATACTCCTGAAGGAGTAGCGGATATAGGAAGTTTTGTTGCCAAAATCTCTCTTTTTTCAATCTAAATATCCTTGTAATTCTGCTATTTAAATACATTTTTTCTACTTTAACCAAAAAAGAGAGGCATTTCTTGTGTTATGAAATGATACATAGTGCAATATGGTCAGAACGGCGTATGTGTGTATGTTGTATATAGTCTATTTTTTAGTCTATTTTTTTTTTCTTTTTTTCTTATAGTATATTTTAGAGTATTATAGTATATTAGAGTATTATAGTATATTTAGAGTATATAAATATATAAATACTATTTATAAGAAAATAGTAGAACTTCTAACTAGAAAAAATTAGAATAGAATATTATTCTTCTAATTATTAGAAGAGATAATTCTAATAATAGAGTCTAGTGTTATTATATACTATACACTGTATATACTTTCACTTTCTATTTTTATATTTTAAAGAATCTAAAATAAGAGAGACTTTTTCTACTTTTTAAACTTTTATTTTTATACTGTACTGTGATTAAAAATCATAAGAATAATCTAAGAAGGAAAAAATTATAGAAAAATTATAGAATTATAGAAAAGTAAAATAGAAAAAAGTAAAAACAAATAAAGAATATATACCCCGGAGACAAAGAGCCCAATCTACAGATCTTTTTCTTTTCTCTTTCTATCTAATTATCTAATTTGATTTTCTTTTCCTAGTTAATATAACTAGGAATATAGGAAAAATAATAAAAGAAAAAAATAACAATAAGAAAAAAGGTTAAAAATCTTTTATTTTTGCAACCCAATCACTCTTTTGACTTTGGAAATAAGAATTTTTTATCAATTTTTTATCACTATACTCTTTCTTCTACACATCCGTCTACAATCCACAATAAAGAATAATTAGGATTAATAAAAAAAAAAGAATCAAAAGTCTCACAAGAGACCCTTTTCTCACATCAGGCACTAATCTATTTTTAACGTATAATTAGTAATTTGATCGGATAATCATTCAAATTAAGAAGGTAAGCTCGTTGCTTTTTTGTCTTACTCGAATTGGAGCCATAAGGCTCTATCCATTTATTCACTAGACCCAAAATACTTTACTGAACTTTAAAAATGTTCTAAAAAGAACAATTATAGTACTCCTAATATAAATAGAACAATAATTGTTCTTTTTTTTCTATTATTCTATTACTATACTATTATATATTATATATTATAATATTATACATACTACATACTATTTTATACATACTACATACTATTTTTTTTTTAGATTTTTCTATTCTTTTTACGACATGCTCTTTTTTCCATTCATTACCTTTCAGGATCAGTCGCGGTCTTATAAACTATACCAAGAGTATAGACGAATTTCTTCATCCAAATGTGTAAAAGATCATAGTCGCAATTAAAAGCCGAGTACTCTACCATTGAGTTAGCAACCCAGATCAATATGAAGTGTAGATATGATCGAAATAAAAAAAAATTCAGCAAACTTATCCAGTTTACTAAAAGATTTTAGTAAAATGAAGGAAAGAGCCAATAGGGAATGGGGATAAAAAAATCTATTTATATACGATCAAATTATATTTGATCGATACGCCATTGTCAATATGAATGGACTTTTTAGAAAAAAAAATTCAATAAATTCTATGGAAATTTGTGTTGGATTAGCACAACTTAAAGAAGAAAACTTTGAGTGGAAAAAATAAGGAATAAGAAAAAGATATAGATAGAAAAATAGTGGCTTTCTTTAATCAAAAAAAGAAAGATAAAGATATAATAATAATACAAATACAAGAATAAAGATTACCCCCCTTGTTGGGGGGTTCCACAAAAATAAGTATACAAAAATAAGTATGAATAGAACAAGAAAAAAGAAACTTTGAATTTTGAATAAAGAATTAAACTTTTGAATAAAGAATTAAACAAAGATAGGTACTATATTATCCTATACTTTTTTCTTCATGATTCTTGTTTTTCTTTTCTTTTTTTATAAAAAGAAATTCGAAATTCTTTAAAGAATTCTGTCTTGCTTAAAATATCATAAACAGTTCCTGTGGGTTGAGCACCTTTTTCAAGGAAATATAAGATAGCAGGAACATTTGAATAAGTTTGATTTTTTATCGGATCATAAAAACCCACTTTTCGAAGATCTCTTCCTTCTCTTCGGGATCGAACATCAATTGCAACGATTCGATAGATGGCTCATTGGGATAGATGTAGATAAAAGATGCCCCCCTAGAAACGTATAGGAAGTTTTCTCCTCATACGGCTCAAGAAAAAATGATTTGAATTTCTAGAATTTCTATTTTTATCTATATAGATAGAAATAGAAATAGAAAGAAAAATGGATCTATAAAGAATTAGACTGAAATTTGAGCCTTTTTTTCCTTCTTTACAGAAAAAGAAATTGAATTTATACTCCTAACTCAAGTTGGCTACTTTTAAAAGAGTTCAAAAGGAAATCCTTAAAATTTCTTGAGCTGTCTCTAAACTCTTTTTTTGTCTATTTTCAGATCTATTTTTTTTTACTCATTCTGATCCAATTGTTGAGACAAGTGAAAAAAGTGTTTCCTTGTTCCGGAATTTGTTGTCTTTGCTTTGTGCTTTTTTAAATCATTAGGTTTAGACATTACTTCGGTGATCTTTACTACTTTTCAAAAAGGCAGCAACATACCTTTTATTTTTTGTTCTTTCTATAGATTCTATAGAAAAGGGAAAAATCATTTTATTCCTTTGTGATACACTCTTGATTGAAACAGTTTGAAATTTTCGACAAATTTGGTTTTCTTTTCATTTCAAACTTGTTCAATTTTGAACCTCTCTATTTATCTATATTTCTATATTATCTATATTTACTATATTTAGATCTATATTTATATATTGATAATATATTTACAAAGTTGATCTAACTTATTGATTATCACTAACCCTAGATTATTACCCCGATAAAAGAATGAATTCTTTTTGCTCGAGCTCCATCATATGCTATACCTTAATATAATATATACCATTAGTATCTTTATTTAGCAACCCAAGACAAATTCAATCAGGTTCCTAGCAGAACAAATCATGTCGAGACAAGAGCATCTTCATTCGTATAGAAGATGGTGGATGTCAGAATCCACATCCAATCATGTCCTTCAAGTCGCACGTTGCTTTCTACCACATCGTTTCAAACGAAGTTTTACCATAACATCCCTATAATTTTATTTTAATTTGGAACCATATGCAATTGATTCAATATGGAATCATGAATAGTCATTGGCTGAACCGATACATAAGAATCTACACTTATAGACTTATAGATTAAGTCTATACCCGGAAAGGATTTCACTTAAAATTACCCCCATATTTTCTCATATGAATAATATCACATAAAAAAACAAATCAGTTTTAAGCAAACTTATTTACATCTTCAACAAATCTTTCAGGATTGTCCATCAGAAATTCTTTTTATTAAAAGAAAAAAGATTATAAACCTAAAAAAAAAAATACTTTGGCTTTACTTTCATTCAGATGAAAAAGAAATCCCTATAAGTGGATAAAAGTTTTTATTTAACTAAATATTCAATTATAGTTAATTAGAGAATACAGAATACTAAGATATTCTTAATAAGAAAAATATACAATAATATACAATATAGATTCTTATATTCTTATGTAATAATTATGTATTTATTTATGAATATATTCTATTATAACCTAATATAACTATAACCTAATATAACCTAATCTATTTATAACCTAATATATTCATATTTTATCATTTTTTCTTTATATTTATGAAATATGATTTTCTTATTTGAATATTATGATTTACTTTTTTTTACCATCTCCAATTGAATATGATTTTCATTTAATTTAAAACAGAGAGATAATTTGAGAATAAAGTTTCTTTGTTTTCATTATTTTTTTTTCATTATTCTATTATTCTAAAGTATAAAAAAGTATAAAAAGTCTCGTGTAAGGTAAGATCAAAGATAAAATCAGAATCCTCGGATTCTGATCTTTTCACATCCATCTCCATCATAAAAACCATCATAAAAAAAAATAATAATTGTTGAATTCATTTTTCAAATTCAATCGAAAAGAATTTTTCGTTTCTGATGCGAACGATCTGGGACGGAAGGATTCGAACCTCCGAGTAACGGGACCAAAACCCGTTGCCTTACCGCTTGGCCACGCCCCATTTATTTTTGAAACTAAGAGAAATATTTGTTATTCGTCAATAACCAACCTAAATAAATATAGGATATGTTGCCGTTAGGATTCAACATAATAGATATAGAATCAAAAAGATTAATTGATCATTACTCTTAATTAAATTAAGATATTCTATGAAACTAGAATTCCTTGTATTCTTATTTGATTGGATAATGTAAGGAAGGATTCTTGATTGGAGAGAAGTCAAAGAAAAATAAGAATTTCTTTCTTTTATCTGCCTTTTTTATTTTTAATTTTCCCTCAGAAAAACAACTCAATCCAATCTGATAATTTATTCTTCAATTTAATTTGAATCTTTAACTTTAAGAACAAGAAAAGAATATTTATTATGCTTAATATTTTTTGTTTAATTTGTATCTGTCTTAATTCTACCCTTTATTCGAGTAGTTTTTTCTTCGCCAAATTGCCCGAGGCTTATGCCTTTTTCAATCCAATCATAGACGTTATGCCAATTATCCCTTTACTCTTTTTTCTCTTAGCCTTTGTTTGGCAAGCTGCTGTAAGTTTCCGATAAAAATTGAATCTATAATCTCTATTCAATCAATTCATAATTTTCATAATTTATTTTATAAAAAAAAAAAGATTAGATTTTATTCTGAAAATCAATAAGATCATAAATAAGATTCAGATAAGATTCAGATAAGTCTGGACATTAGAAACCCTCGATTCAAAAAGTCTGGTATTTTATATTTTATATTGAAATTTAATTTGAATTTTGAATATTGAATAAGGGAAGGGGAAATGATCTTCACCTTTTATTTAAAAAGCTAATCAGCTTATTTCTTTTGTTCTAACCTTTCCTTTATAAGATCCCATACCCCATAAAATTACTTAATTATAGATATGAATATGGCAAGAAATTTTTGGTAACAAAAAAATACGAATCTTATTACATTTTACATTAGAAAAAAATTCATGAAAATCAATTTCAAAAAAAACTTCCTTTTTTTTCCATCTTTAGAACGATAGTATGTGTCGTAAAATAGGTAATCTATTTCCTTAAAAAAAAAAAATGATCTTATCTTATCTTGGAGATTTGTAATGCTTACTCTTAAACTCTTTGTTTACACAGTAGTAATATTCTTTGTTTCTCTATTCATCTTCGGATTCTTATCTAACGATCCGGGGCGTAATCCTGGGCGTGAAGAATAAAAAGAATAAAAAAAGAGATGAGATTCATTTTTACTTTCTTTTTTCATAGGTAAATGTATAAAGAAAAGAAATGGAATAGATGTTAGATAAAGATAAAAGATTTATAAATAAAGAAATAAAGAATAATCAAAAATTATTCTAATTTTTCTAATTAGAAAATCTCAAGTGATCGGGGGTCGGAGAGAGAGGGATTCGAACCCTCGATACAAATAATTCGTACAACGGATTAGCAATCCGACGCTTTAGTCCACTCAGCCATCTCTCCCCATTCCAACTGGAAAATTTATCATTTATCATGTGATTTAACACATGAAGTCAAGATTTAGAACATTTTTGATTTTACTTCAATGATTCAAAAAAGATTTATCGAATAGAAAGAATACCTTCTTTCTTTTATTTTGTACAAAACAAAAACTTCATTTCACCGGCCTGGTTAAGTATAAGTACTGGCCGGGCCAGTACTTATTTTGTTCCGACAAATAAAAACTTTTATTGAAACGAGAAGAGTAATTTTCATTGCCATTCCTAATTCTTAAAAATTAGATAAGATTCTAATAGATAGATTATCTTAGAAATTATTGAAAAATTTAAAAATTATCTAAAAATTATCTATATATCTATATCTAACTATATCTAAATTAAATCTAAATTAATAATTAATAGAATTAATATATTCTATTATATTATTATATTTATATTCTAATATTCTTCTAATATTTTATATTCTAATATTCTTCTAATATTCTATTTTTTATTTTATTTATTTAATATTTACATTTACTAATTGAATCTTAGAGATTCTATGAGATTCTATTCCTATTCTCAGTATATTTAGTATATTCTAGTAAATTAAAGTCTAAATTAAAATATTTAATTTTTTTAATTTTTATAGCTTTATAGTAAAAAATAGTAGAAGTGTTCTAGTACTCTTACTAGTACTAGTAAGAGTATTTATAATATCTAGTATATACTAATATAGTACTAAGATTTTTCATCTTTCTTTTTTTTTTCAAGTTTTCCTCGGTGGAACAAAATACGTGTTAATGCTGAAAATTTCATGATTCTGATGCTATCTTGACTACATCTAATTACTTTGTTGGACAAAAGGCCCATTTATATCCAATAATGAATATGTAGCGGGTATAGTTTAGTGGTAAAAGTGTGATTCGTTCTATATAACAACTTCAATAGTTAAGGGGTCTTTCCTTTTTTTTTTCATATTTCATATTCCGATCAAAAACTTTATTTCTTAAAAAGATTTAATACTTTATCCCTTAATAGCACATTTGAGGAAAAAATATACATTATCACGATTTCTATCCAAAAGACAATCAGAATTTTCATAAAAAAATTGTATTATGGAGTCGAGAAGCATAATTTTT